TTGATGATAAAATAGAATCCTGGATCTCGAACAGTGATTTGATTGCTGATAAAGAAAGAGAATTCTTGGTTCAGTTCTCTACCTTAACGACAGAAAAAAGGATTGATCAAATTCTATTGAGTCTGACTCATAGTGATCATTTATCAAAGAATAACTCTGGTTATCAAATGATTGAACAACCGGGAACAATTTACTTACGATACTTAATTGACATTCATAAAAAAAATCTAATGAATTATGAGTTCAATACATCCTGCTTAGCAGAAAGACGGATATTCCTAGCTCATTATCAGACAATCACTTATTCACAAACCCCGTGTGGGGCTAGTAGTTTTGATTTCCCATCTTATGGGAAACCCTTTTCGCTCCGCTTAGCCCTACCCCCTCCTAGGGGTATTTTAGTGATAGGTTCGATAGGAACTGGAAGATCCTATTTGGTCAAATACCTAGCGACAAACTCTTATGTTCCTTTCATTACAGTATTTCTGAACAAGTTCCTGGATAACCATCCTAAGGGTTTTCGTATTGATGATAGTGAAGAGAAAATCTTTGATGATAGAGAGGGTACCATTTACAGTCTTTTACCTAGTAACGATAGTCAGGATAGTTACTATAGTTACGATAGTGATGATAGTGACGATTTCGACCGTGACCTTGATAGGGAGCTGAAGTTTATAACTATGAAGGATGTGCTACCTAGGGATATGATTCCGGAAATAGACCGATTTTTTATCACCCTTCAATTCGAATTAGCAAAAGCAATGTCTCCTTGCATAATTTGGATTCCAAACATTCATGATCTGGATATGAATGAGTCGAATGACTTATCCCTCGGTCTATTAGTGAACTATCTCTCCAGGGATTGTGAAAGATGTTCCACTAGAAATATTCTTGTTATTGCTTCGACTCATATTCCCCAAAAAGTAGATCCCTCTCTAATCGCTCCGAATAAATTAAATACATGCATTAAAATACGAAGGCTTCTTATTCCACAACAACGAAAGCACTTTTTCACTCTTTCATATACTAGGGGATTTCACTTGGAAAAGGAAATGTTCCATACTAATGGATTCGGGTCCATAACTATGGGTTCCAATGTACGAGATCTTGTAGCACTTACCAATGAGGCCCTATCGATTAGTATTATACAAAAGAAATCTATGATAGACACGAATATAATTAGATCTGCTCTTCATAGACAAACTTGGGATTTGCGATCTCAGATAAGATCGGTTCAGGATCATGGGATCCTTTTCTATCAGGTAGGACGGGCTGTTTCACAAAATGTACTTCTAAGTAATGGCTCCATAGATCCTATATCTATCTATTTGAAGAAGAAATCATGTAACGAGGGTGATTCTTATTTGTACAAATGGTACTTCGAACTTGGAACAAGCATGAAGAAATTAACGATACTTCTTTATCTTTTGAGTTGTTCTGCCGGATCGGTCGCTCAAGATCTTTGGTCTATACCGGGACCTAATGAAAAAAATGGGATCACTTCTTATAGACTCGTTGAGAATGATTCTGATCTAGTTCATGGCCTATTAGAAGTAGAAGGCGCTCTGGTGGGATCCTCACGGACAGAAAAAGATTGCAGTCAGTTTGATAATGATCGAGTTACATTGCTTCTTCGGCCCGAACCAAGGAATCCCTTAACTATGATTCAAAATGGATCTTGTTCTATCGTTGATCAGAGATTTCTCTATGAAAGATATGAATCGGAGTTTGAAGAAGGGGAAGGAGTCCTCGACCCGCAACAGATAGAGGAGGATTTATTCAATCACATAGTTTGGGCTCCTAGAATATGGCGCCCTTGGGGCTTTCTATTTGATTATATCGAACGGCCCAATGAATTGGGATTTCCCTATTGGGAAAGGTCATTTCGGGACAAGCAGATCATTTATGATGAAGAGGATGAGCTTCAAGAGAATGATTCGGAGTTCTTGCAGGGTGGAACCATGCAGTACCAGACACAAGATAGATCTTCCAAAGAACAAGGCGTTTTTCGAATAAGCCAATTCATTTGGGAACCCGCGGATCCACTCTTTTTGCTATTCCAAGATGATCCTTTTGTATCCGTGTTTTCACATCGAGAATTCGTTGCAGATGAAGAAATATCAAGCGTACTTCTTACTTCCCAAACAGAAAAAGATTATTGGAAATATATAAATAAACGCTGGTTTATCAAGAATCCGCACGAAAAGCATTTCGAATTGTTGATTCATCGCCAGAGACGGCTTAGAACCAATAGTTCATTATCGAATGGGTTTTTCCGTTCTAATACTCTATCCGAGAGTTATCAATATTTATCAAATCTGTTCCTATCTAACGGAACACTATTGGATCAAATGACAAAGACATTGTTGAGAAAACGATGGCTTTTCCCGGACGAGATGGTTGTTTCTATCTGTTCCAATAACGAATCGTTGGTTTAACTGAATAACTAAATAAAATAGATACTTTCTTTCTCTTCGTCTCAAATCGATATCATCGGGGA